AGTGAAGTGCCTGAAAAAGGGCTATTGTGATAGAATAAATAATGTAATATTAAATATTACCTTCACTAGTTTATATTGGATAGAATTAAACTATCACCTAAAGCATCAAAAACTCAAGTGCACCATACACTACAATACATGTCTTGATAAGACAAGTAAGCTAAACTCAAGCTAACGGGCTCATACCCCGTTTATAGAGAAACACTCTCTTTTCTAGTGTTAAAAACTTCTGCCAGAATCATATTTTACTCCACTTTAATTAGAGGGGTAATAATTACAATTTCGTCAAATTCTTGAATAGGGGCTTGAATAGGACTTGAAATTAACCTATTATCATTTATTCCAATCCTAATAAACAATAAAAATATTTTCACAACCGAAGCAGCACTAAAATACTTTCTTATTCAAGTACTTGCATCCTCGACACTCTTATTTTTCATTATTACAGGAATTTTATTAGAAATAATTAATCCAAATATTAGAAATTTAATAACAGTTATAGCTTCAAGTCCACTTTTATTGAAAGGTGGTATAGCACCACTGCACTGATGATTTCCAAGAGTCATAGAAGGATTAAATTGAAATAATTGCCTTATCATAATAACACTACAAAAAATTGCACCAATTATTCTCTTATCACTTCTATTAAACAATAATTTCCTATTTTCCATTTCGCTGATCTCAATTACTGTTGGATCCCTTGGAGGAATAAATCAATTATCAATTCGAAAATTAATAACCTACTCATCAATTAATCACATTGGTTGAATATTAACAACCTTAACGATTAGTGAAACCCTATGAATTTTATATTTTACAATTTATTCCATCCTTACAAGCACATTAGTATTAATTGCCAAATTCACAAATATTTCATTTGTGAATCAAGTTAACTTAATAAATAATAACTCATGAATTCCAAAGTTTATAATATTTTCTTCCCTCCTGTCCCTAGGAGGATTGCCCCCCTTCCTAGGATTTTTACCGAAATGAATTGTAATTCAAAATCTCATTACCAACAATATAAATTTTCAAACTACAATTATAGTAATTTTATCTTTAATTACCTTATTCTACTATTTACGATTATGTTATTCATCATTTATAATTCTTCATTCCGAACCAAGATGAAATCTTATAACAAAAATTAATCTACCTTTAAAATTTACACTAATATTAACAATTACAATCACTGGCCTACTAATCTCCCCTATATTAATCCTATTAGTTTAAGGCTTTAAGTTAATAAAACTTATATCCTTCAAAGCTATAAATAAAGACATTAAACTCTTTAAGTCTTAATAATATTATTATTTTATTCCTATAGAATTGCATTCTATTATCATTATTGAATATAAGACTTAGTAAAAGAATTCCCATTCATAAATAGATTTACAATCTATCACCTTTATCAGCCATTTCACTCCTTTTGAGACGATGATTATTTTCTACTAATCATAAAGATATTGGAACACTATATTTTCTATTTGGGGGATGGGCAGGAATAGTTGGAACCTCATTAAGAATATTAATTCGTGCTGAGCTTAATCAACCAGGATCATTAATTGGAGACGATCAAATTTATAATGTTATTGTTACAGCTCACGCATTTATTATAATCTTCTTTATAGTAATGCCGATCCTAATTGGAGGATTTGGAAATTGATTAGTACCATTAATACTTGGAGCACCAGACATAGCATTCCCACGAATAAATAATATAAGATTCTGATTACTTCCTCCTTCTCTAACTTTGCTTCTAGCCAGAAGCATGGTTGAAAGAGGAGTTGGGACTGGTTGAACTGTATACCCCCCTCTTGCAAGAGGATTAGCTCACAGAGGAGCCTCTGTAGATTTAGCTATTTTTTCCCTTCATTTAGCAGGTGTTTCTTCAATTATAGGAGCCGTAAATTTTATCTCAACTTCTATTAATATAAAACCACTACAAATAAAACCTGATCGTATCCCTTTATTTGTTTGAGCAGTGGCAATCACCGCATTACTTCTCCTTCTATCTTTACCAGTTCTTGCGGGAGCAATCACAATATTATTAACTGATCGAAATTTAAATACATCCTTTTTTGATCCCGCTGGAGGAGGAGACCCAATCTTATACCAACACTTATTTTGATTTTTTGGACACCCAGAAGTTTATATTCTAATTTTACCAGGATTTGGTATAATTTCCCATATTATCTGTCATGAAAGTGGAAAAAAAGAAGCTTTCGGTAATTTAGGAATAATTTTCGCAATATTAGCTATCGGTTTACTAGGATTTGTTGTATGAGCACATCATATATTTACTGTTGGTATAGATGTTGATACACGAGCATATTTTACATCCGCCACAATAATTATTGCCGTACCTACAGGAATTAAAATTTTTAGTTGATTAACAACTGTATATGGATCAAAACTATCATATAGAGCCCCATGTTTATGATCATTAGGTTTTGTATTTCTCTTCACTATTGGAGGTTTAACAGGTGTTGTATTAGCTAATTCATCAATTGACATTATTTTACACGACACTTATTATGTTGTTGCGCATTTCCATTATGTATTATCAATAGGTGCTGTTTTCGCAATCATAGCAGGATTTATTCAATGGTACCCTTTATTTACAGGATTATCATTGAATCCAAAATGACTTAGGATTCAATTCATAATTATATTCTCAGGAGTTAATTTAACATTTTTCCCTCAACATTTTCTTGGACTTGCAGGCATACCACGTCGATACTCAGACTATCCAGATGCATATACAACATGAAATGTTCTATCATCAATTGGATCAATAATTTCATTTGTAGGAGTATTAATATTCATTTTTATTATATGAGAAAGTATAATAACTAATCGATTAGTTATTTTTTCTACACACACAAGAAACTCTATTGAATGACTCCAAAATCTTCCACCTACAGAACATAGTTATTCAGAACTCCCCACATTAATAAATTAATCTAATTTGGCAGAGAAGTGCGGTGGATTTAAGCTCCACTTATAAAGATTAAATCTTTTTTTAGAACCAATGACAACCTGATCAAATATAAATTTACAGGATAGAGCTTCACCTATTATAGAACAATTAATTTTTTTTCACGATCATACACTAATAATTATTATCATAATTTTGATTGTAGTCTCTTATATAATAATTCTATTACTTAAAAATAATTTTATTAATCGATTTCTCCTTGAAGGACAAATAATTGAAGTAGCATGAACCATTGCGCCAGCAATTATTTTAATTTTTATTGCCTTACCATCACTACGACTATTATATTTAATAGATGAAATTAATAAACCAATTCTAACTTTAAAAACTATCGGCCATCAATGATATTGAAGATATGAATATTCAGATTTTCTAAAGATTGAATTTGACTCTTACATAATTCCCCAAAATGAATTAACACATAAAAATTTTCGTCTATTAGACGTAGATAATCGAGCCACATTACCTATAAATACATTTATCCGAATTATTATTACAGCTGCAGATGTACTTCACTCATGAACTATCCCTAGATTAGGAATTAAAGCAGATGCAACCCCTGGTCGATTAAACCAAACAAGATTCCTCATTAATCGACCAGGAATCTTTTATGGACAATGTTCAGAAATCTGTGGTGCAAATCATAGATTTATACCAATTGTAATTGAAAGAATCCCAATTAATAATTTTATTAACTGAATCTCAAATTATGAATTATTGGATGACTGAAAGCAAGTAATGGTCTCTTAAACCACAATATAGTAAACCAGCGAATTACTTCCAATAAAAGAAAAATTAGTTAATAATAACATCAACTTGTCAAGTTGAAATAATCAATTAAGTGGTATTTTTCAATTCCACAAATAATACCACTTAATTGATTATTTCTATTTATATTATTTATACTTACATTATTAATATTTAATATTTTAAATTACTTTCAACCAGTCCCAACTCCTCTTTCAACTATGCTTCACATAAAAACAACAGTATATATATGAAAATGATAGTAAACCTATTTTCTGTATTTGACCCATCCACATATATTATAAATTTATCACTTAATTGATTAAGAACATTTATAGGAATAATATTTATTCCCTTAAGTTTCTGAATTATTCCATCACGACATTTAATTTTATGAAACACAATTATTATAAAATTACACCTTGAATTTAAAACACTTTTAGGATTCAACAACATCAATAAAGGAAGATCATTTATTTTTATTTCCTTATTCTCCTTAATTATATTTAATAACTTTCTTGGATTATTCCCATACATCTTTACTAGAACTAGCCATTTAATTATAACTTTCTCTCTAGCACTACCAATATGAGTAAGATTTATACTATTTGGATGAATTAATAATACACAACACATATTTACCCATTTAGTTCCTCAAGGAACCCCCCCTGTTCTCATACCATTCATAGTATGTATTGAAACAGTGAGAAACTTAATTCGACCAGGAACATTAGCTGTACGACTAACTGCTAACATAATTGCAGGACATTTATTATTAACCCTCCTAGGAAATACAGGCCCTATTTTAACCTCAACTTTATTAACACTTCTTTTAATCACACAAATTCTACTTTTACTCCTAGAGTCAGCAGTTGCTATTATCCAATCATATGTTTTTTCAATTTTGTCAACACTATATTCTAGAGAAGTCAATTAATGACAAATCACAGAAATCACCCCTTCCATTTAGTAAATCAAAGACCTTGACCTATTACAGGAGCTATAGGAGCAATAATTTTAATGACAGGACTCATTAAATGATTCCATATATTCAACATTAATTTAATAATATTAGGAATTAGAATTATACTCCTAACTATAATTCAATGATGACGAGATATTACACGAGAAGGAACTTATCAAGGATTACACACAAAATTTGTAATTAAAGGACTACAATGAGGAATAATCTTATTTATTATCTCAGAAGTTTTCTTCTTTATCTCATTCTTCTGAGCTTTTTTTCATAGAAGATTATCACCAACCATTGAAATTGGATCATCTTGACCCCCTTTAGGAATTAATCCTTTTAATCCTTTACAAATCCCATTACTAAATACAGCAATCCTTTTAGCTTCAGGAGTTACAATTACATGAGCCCATCATAGTTTACTATATAATAATTTTAATCAAACACTTCAAGCATTATTCTACACCATTATATTAGGATTATATTTTACAATTCTACAAGCCTATGAATATATTGAAGCACCATTTACTATTGCTGACTCTATTTATGGTGCTTCTTTCTTTATAGCAACAGGATTTCATGGACTCCATGTTATTATTGGAACAACATTCCTAATTACATGCTTTTTTCGACATTTTTCCCTACATTTCTCCTCATGACACCACTTCGGATTTGAAGCTGCTGCATGATATTGACATTTCGTAGATGTAGTATGATTATTTTTATATATTTCAATTTACTGATGAGGAAGATAACTTATTTAATATAATTAGTATATTTAACTTCCAATTAAAAAGTTTGATTTTATCAAAATAAGTAATTCTAATTATAATTATTATAATATCAGTAACACTAATATTAACCACTTCCATTATATTATTAACATCAATCCTATCAAAAAAAATAAATGAAGATCGAGAAAAATCCTCACCATTCGAATGTGGATTTGACCCTATTAATTCAGCTCGCTTACCTTTCTCATTACGATTTTTCTTAATTGCAGTCATTTTTCTAATCTTCGATGTAGAAATTGCCCTACTTCTCCCTATACCTATTTTACTAATATTATCAAATATTACATATTGAATAACAATCAGATGTACATTTCTCATTATTCTCCTATTAGGACTTTATCATGAATGAAATCAAGGATCATTAGAATGAGCATCTTAAACAGGATGATAGTTAATAATAACAATTGGTTTGCATTCAAAAAGTACTGAAATTTTTCAGTTCATCTTTAATATGAAGCAATAACGCAGTTAGTTTCGACCTAATAACTTGATAATTTTATTATCCATATTAATTGATTGAAACCAAAATAGAGGTATGTTATTGTTAATAACACAATTGAATTTATAATTTCCAATCAAGGAAATATGATTAAGTAAAAGCCGCTAACTTATTACTTTAACGGTTAAATTCCGTTTATATTTCTAATTTATGTAGTTTAAAAAACATTACACTTTCATTGTAAAGATAAATCTTTATTTCATAAATACTCAAAGATAAAAATTACCTCCTAAACATCTTCAATGTTTCACTCTCAATAAGCTATTCAAGTTCTAAATTAACACTATCAAAACAATAAACCACACCATGTAAAACAATAAATATACCCTCAAATTATTAAACTGTCAAATCTGATTAATTTTACTTATAAATATAATAGAATTAAACAGCCCCTGTCTACCATAATACTCACTCCACCCAAAATCTAATACCTTAGATGCAGAATATCCAATCTTCAAAGGTAGTAAAGATATTCCATAAGTAGAGATATAAGGTAAATATCACATTATACTCATAAAATAAATTATATTTACCAACTTACAAAACATTAAATCCCCACCTAAATTCAATTTTGATAATTCATAACCTACATAACCACCAACTAATCTAACAATAAACGCTAATAATTTATAAAATAAAGGTAAATAAACAACCATAGGTGTAGGAAAAAAAATCCAACTTATTAAAGCACCACCAAAAATAACTATAATTAACAATACATTTATACCAGCCATTATATTCTTATTATCCTCATTTACATTAAAAAAAGTTATTATATTTATACTACCGTATAAAGTATAATAAAATAAACGAACTGAATAACATACAGTTAAACCAGTAGATATATAAAACAAAAAAAATATAAATATATTCAGGTTACACATAGAGACCATCTCCAAAATTAAATCCTTAGAATAAAATCCTGCCAAAAATGGTATCCCACATAAAGAAAAATTAGAAACTATTAAACATGAAGAAGTGAAAGGCATTTGAAAACTTAAACTCCCTATACACCGAATATCTTGTGAATCACCTATAAAATGAATAATAACACCAGCACATATAAATAATAATGCTTTAAATAAAGCATGTATTAATAGATGAAAAAAAGCCAATTTATAAAATCCCAAAGACAAAATTCTTATTATTAATCCCAATTGGCTTAAAGTTGATAAAGCAATAATTTTCTTTAAATCAAACTCATAATTAGCCCCAATCCCAGCTATAAATATTGTTAACACACCAATAAATAATAGAATACTATTTAAAGAGCTACTAAAAGCTACACCAAATCGAATCAACAAGTATACACCAGCAGTAACTAATGTAGAAGAATGAACTAAAGCAGAAACAGGAGTAGGTGCTGCTATTGCCGCAGGTAATCACGCAGAAAAAGGAATTTGAGCTCTCCTAGTTATAGCCGCTAAAACTACAAAAAAAGTAATTAATTCCATTTCCATTCTTATCTTGAAACATTCCAGATAATAAATATAATTCCACCCTCCAAAATTTAATATTCATGAAATTCTCATTAACAATATTACATCCCCAATACGATTTGATAAAGCAGTTAATATTCCCGCATTAAATGACTTAACATTTTGATAATAAATTACCAAACAATAAGAAACTAATCCTAATCCATCCCACCCCAATAAAATGCTAATTATATTAGGGCTAACAATTAAAAACATTATAGAAATAACAAATAATAAAACTAAAAAAATAAAACGATTTATATTTAAATCACCTTTTATATAATCATCTCTATATAAAATAACTAAAGAAGAAATAAAAAAAACAAATCCCATAAACATCAACGATATCCAATCAAATAAAAAAGTTATTACAATTCTAGAAGAATTTAAAGTAACAATTTCCCATTCTACAAAAAAAATTAAATCATTCAAAATAAAAAAAAAACCCATCACCAATACTATTAATCTTCTTATAAATAAATAAAAAAAAACCAACCTGCAAATTCTTATATACTTCAAAACCTAAAGTACACAATACATCACCGACATCACAAATCGATATTTTAATTAAACTATTTAGATCTATAATCAAATTACAACATAGTCACTACATAAAATTAATAAGTTCAAAGGAAATCAATGCAAAAACAATAGTAAAAATTCACGAACACACCCCAAAGAACAACAATATAAACCAGAATATATAATACCATGTTGACTGTAAGAAAACAAATATAAAGTATATGCGGCTCTAAAAAAAGATATTAATATTAATATAAATATTGTAACTCATCTTCAGCTCACTAAACTATTTAATAATATAATTTCACCAATTAAATTTAAAGATGGAGGAGCAGCCATATTACAAGAACATAATAAAAATCATCATATTGATAATCTTGGTATAAAATTTATTAAACCCTTATTAATTAATAAACTTCGTCTACCCAACCGCTCATAAGAAATATTTGCCAAACAAAATAAACCAGATGAACAAAGTCCATGACCAATTATTAATCTATAGGAACCACAATAACCCCAATACATTATGGTTATTAACCCTCTAATTACCATTCCTATATGAGCAACAGAAGAATAAGCAATTAATGACTTTAAATCAGTTTGACGTAAACATATTAATCTAACTAAAACCCCACCTACTAAACTAATTGAAACCCACAAATAATTTAACCTTGAACCAATATTTACTAAAATAATCATAAAACGAAGTAAACCATAACCACCTAATTTTAAAAGAACACCAGCTAAAATTATTGATCCAGAAACTGGTGCTTCAACATGAGCCCTAGGTAATCATAAATGAACTATATATATCGGCATCTTTACTAAAAATGCCATAATTATTGAAAAGTATAGTAATCAACCTACCCCAACAAAATTTCTGATTAAATAAAATACTAAACTACCAATACAATAATATAAATACATAATACCAATCAATAAAGGTAAAGAAGCTAATAGCGTATAAAACAATAAATATATACCAGCCTGTAGCCGCTCAGGTTGATAACCTCAACCCAAAATAAGAAATAATGTAGGAATTAATCTTCTCTCAAAAAACAAATAAAAAGAAAATATTGTTATTCTTCTAAAAGTACAAATTAATATTAATAATAGCAATAACACTACCGATAAAAAAAAAGAACCAAAATAATTTGAACAATAAATTGACTCACTAGCTATTAACATTAAAATACAAATTCAAACTCTTAAAATAATTAACCCAAATCCAACATAATCAAAACCAAAAAAATAACTAATTTTACCAAAACAGTAAAAAAAAGGTATTATATTTATATAAATAAACACTAAAACAAACATAAAAGATTGAATTATCCACCAAATATTAAATACAAAACAAACAGGGATTAAAAAAATTACAAACAACATAATTCTTAACATTGAAGAATATTAAAAGTATTAAAATAATCATTTCCAAATCTACGAATTATTCTTACCAAAATTGATAATCCTAAAGCACCTTCACAAACCGAAAATGTTAAAAAAACTATCCCAAAAAACAATTCATAATCTATCCCCAACAAATAATAATAAATCTCAAAATATAAAATTAAAACAATATATTCCAAACTCAATAAAGTAAGCAATAAGTGTTTACGATTAAAACAAAAAATCCACACTCCACATATAAATATAAAAATAATATAAATCATCATTAGTCTTAATAATTTAATAAAAATATTGGTCTTGTAAACCAAAAATAAGTTAACAAACTTTTAAAACTTCAGAGGAAAAGATTGCTCTTCTTCATCAATACCCAAAACTGATATTTTTATAAACTATCCCCTGAAATCAAATTTATTATCTTCCTTATAACATTAACATCTGGAACATCAACACTTATTAACCACCCTATACTTATAGGAATAATCTTATTAATTCAAACAATTTTAATCGCATTAACAACAGGAATAATCTCTCCAACATTCTGATTTTCATATATTTTATTTCTTATTTTTATTGGAGGTATATTAATCCTGTTCATCTACATAACAAGATTGGCACCTAACGAAATGATTTCAATCACTAAAAAAATAATTCCATTTTTATTATTCATTATAATCACTGTAATCAATTTCAAACAAATCCAAAGATACTTACATATTGAAGACAATTATCTATTCATCAATATAAATAACTCATTTAATAATCAAATCTTAAAACTATATAATATACCTACACACTTCATTGTTATCATAATAGGTTCCTATTTATTTCTGTCATTAATTGCAGTAGCAAAAATTACAAATATCTCTATAGGGCCAATACGAAAAATAAACTAATGAATAAACCCATACGAAAAAAACAACCCTTATTAAAAATTTTAAATAATTCCCTTATTGATCTACCAACCCCAACTAATATTAACTCATGATGAAATTTTGGATCAATACTAGGGTTATGTTTAATCATCCAAATCATCACCGGAATTTTTTTAGCAATACACTATTGCCCAAACATCGAATTAGCCTTCTTTAGAGTAAATCACATCACCCGAGATGTAAATTATGGATGACTACTACGCACCACTCATGCAAATGGTGCTTCAATATTTTTTATTTGTATTTTCATACATGTAGGACGAGGAATATACTATGGATCTTTTAAATTTATTCATACATGATCTATTGGAGTAATCATTTTCCTCATAACTATAGCAACAGCATTTATAGGATATGTCCTCCCATGAGGACAAATATCATTCTGAGGAGCAACAGTCATTACTAACCTTCTCTCAGCAATCCCCTACATAGGTATTGATCTAGTTCAATGAGTATGGGGAGGATTCGCAGTAGATAACGCAACCTTAAATCGATTTTTTACATTCCATTTCCTACTCCCATTTATTGTACTAGCATTAGTAATAATTCACCTATTATTCCTACATCAAACCGGGTCTAATAACCCATTAGGATTAAATAGAAATATTGACAAAATTCCATTCCATCCCTATTTCTCAATTAAAGACTCAGTAGGATTCATATTACTCCTACTTTCACTGACCACTTTAACATTAAGAAATCCCTATATATTAGGAGATCCAGACAATTTCACTCCAGCAAACCCATTAGTTACACCAATCCACATTCAACCAGAATGATATTTTTTATTTGCCTATGCAATTCTTCGATCCATCCCAAATAAACTTGGGGGAGTAATTGCTCTATTCTTATCCATTACAATTTTATTCATTATACCAACCTATAAATCAAATTTCCGAGGAAACCAATTTTATCCAATTAACCAAATCCTATTCTGAATTATAGTAAATACAGTAATTTTATTAACATGAATTGGTGCACGACCAGTAGAAGACCCATTTATTATTACAGGTCAAATATTAACAATTATTTACTTCTCCTTCTACTTAATTACACCCATCTCACTCAAAGCATGAGATAAAATTTTAAATTAAAGCTAAATATTTTAGAAAAACTTATATTTTGAAAATATAAATTCAGGAGTTAAAATCTCCTATTAGCTTATATACTTAAAAATATTCCCCTTAAATAATCAAAAATGATAAAATAAACATTTTAATCCCAACAAAAAACAATAAATAATTTAATGATAATGGAAGAAATCCTTTCCAAGCCAAATACATTAATTTATCATATCGAAAACGAGGTAAAGTACCACGAACCCAAATAAATATAAACGAAACCATAACTAATTTAATATAAAAAAAAAAAGAATTAATATCTCCCCCCAAAAAAATTATTACTATTATCATACTCATAAATAAAATTCTGGCATATTCAGCTAAAAAAATTAATGCAAAACCCCCACTTCTATATTCCACATTAAACCCTGAAACCAATTCAGATTCCCCCTCAGCAAAATCAAATGGCGTTCGATTAGTCTCAGCTAATCTTGAAGCAACCCAAATCAAACTCAACGGAAAAAAAATAAATAATAATCAAAGGTACTTTTGATAATAATACAATATAATTAAATTATAACTACCAACCAAAAAAATAAATGATAATATTAACAGTCCCAATCTAACTTCATATGAAATTGTTTGAGCCACTGCTCGAAGACCACCTAATATTGAATAATTTCTATTAGACGACCAACCTGCAATTATAATAGTATAAACACCCAAACTCAGACACCCTCTAAAAAATAAAAATCCCATCTCAAAAGAAAAAAAACCACTCAAATAAGGTATTAACACCCAAATAATCAAAGCCAAAAACAAATTCACTACAGGAGCAAAATAGTAAGAAATATAATTAGATACTAACGGAAAAGTTTGTTCCCTTAAAAACAACTTAATAGCGTCTCTAAAAGGTTGAAAAATACCATATAAACCCACTTTACTTGGACCCTTACGAATATGAATATATCCTAAAACCCTACGCTCCAACAAAGTCAAAAATGCTACACCAACCATAACAAAAATAAACAAAAACAAACCAACTAAAATAATTAAATTAAACAGTACTACTTATAGAATTAAACTATATACACAGATTCTAAATCCACCGCACTTCTCTGCCAAATTAGTATATTAATAATATACTAATAATAAAAATTATTACAAATTCTTGGTCCTCTCGTACTAAAAAATTTAAATTAATTATAGATAGAAACCAACCTGGCTCACGCCGGTTTGAACTCAAATCATGTAAGATTTTAAAGGTCGAACAGACCTAATACAATAACTAAACTTCTACACCTAATATTTATCTTAATTCAACATCGAGGTTGCAACCTTCCTTGTCAATAAGAACTCTCAAAGAAAATTACACTGTTATCCCTAAGGTAATTTCAACTTAAAATCACTATTAATGGATCAAATAACCATATATTCATGTTCTACAAAATCAAAAGCTAATTATATTTTGAAATCACCCCAACCAAATACAATAATATATACCTAAACTAACCAATATCAAACACAATTATTATATAAAATTCTATAGGGTCTTCTCGTCCCACAAAAAAATTTAAGCATTCTTACCTAATATTTAAATTCAACTAACAATTAACTCAAGACAGTTTATATCTCGTCCAACCATTCATTCCAGCATTCAATTAAAAAACTAATGATTATGCTACCTTTGCACGGTCAAATTACCGCGGCCCTTCAACATTCAATCAGTGGGCAGGTTATACTTTAAAATCAATCCAAAAAAAGATGTTTTTGATAAACAGGCGAATATAAATTTGCAAAATTCCTTAAATAAAATTAACAAAATCATCACAATATAATTTAACAATTTACTAATTACATCATAATCCCAATAAACACAAAATTACACTATTTATTCAAGTAAAAAAAATAAATAAAAAAAAATCAACAAAATACAAAATAAAAATTTTCACATCCTCAAAATGATAATCAACATTAAATCCACACTCTTATTAAATAATTCAAATTATATCAATCTACATAAGAGCTAATCCCCTTAAATATTTACTTTGTTTTAAATTAATTAATAAATTAATTAACTATAAACAAAATATAAATTAAATTTATTTCCAAAAAAACTAGATACCTTCCAAATCGAATAACATTTCACTACCAATTAAATATTAATAATAATTCTACAACAATAAATATATTAATTAATTAACTCCTCAAATATCGAGAACAAAAATTTACATCTTCCCATTTTAATAAACCCTGATACACAAGGTACAATAAATTAAATAAACTTATAATATAAATTACCTTCAATCTATCCTTAACAGTACAAATCAAATATAATTTATTAAATTAAATCTCTAAAATACATCAACACTAAACTCTTTCTGATATAAAATCCTCAATAATAAAATCACTTAAACCAAGTTAGATTGAATTGCACAATCTTAATTTCAACGTAAACGAAAATTCTAACTACTAGACTAACTTGCCAATCTAGCTACACCTTCCGGTACACCTACTATGTTACGACTTATCTCATCTTAACTTAACGAGAGCGACGGGCGATGTGTACATATTCCAGAGCTAATTTCACAATAACAATATTCAAATCATTACTATTAAATCCATTCTCAACCACTATATTACAACAATTTATCCACATATAAATAATAATGTAATCCATTTCAACTTATCTATAAACTGCACCTTGATCTGAAATATTATCCCAATCAAATATTAAGAAAATTTAACCCTAAAAAGATTCTCAACAACGACGGTATACAAACACAAAATAAGTAAGGTTCAACGCGGACTATCAATTACTGAACAGATTCCTCTAAATAGACTAAAATACCGCCAAATTCTTTAAGTTTCAAGCCCATACCTACTACTACCTTGATTCCCAATCAATTTAAATCAAAAATAATAGGGTATCTAATCCTAGTTTATATATTTGATCTCGCAGCATCATAATTAAATAAATCATTACAATAAAATTATCAATTCCACCCAATAATCCCATTCTATATCATATACATAAATATAATCTACACAACCAACAAAATTTATTCATATTCAATGTCTAACCGCGACTGCTGGCACATACTTTATCAACAATTATAAACAATTACTAGATCAAAGTATCCCTCATAACTAATACAAAATATTACAATAACTATTATTCAAAAACCATCTAGATTAATTAAATTAAACACCTATAAGTATATAAATTAATGTAACAATAAATTTTTCAAGCCAGAATAAAACTTTAACTCATCTAATTAATACTTTTATAAATTAACCTAAACAAAATAACAACAAAGTCCTTAATTTACAAACCCAATTAAAGTAATATTATAATAACTCAACCAACCTCCCTCAGGTTCTTAAATCCTTACTCCTATTTTAACCCATTCAAATCCTTTCCTAAAGGTATTTTTCTCTATACTTCATTTTTTTTTTTATTATTAAATGAAGTATAGAGAAAAATACCAACTAATCATTTTTATCAGATATATTTAATTATTGGTTTACAATAAATATTTAATTAGATTATAATTAATTATCAAATATGTATGTTATTTAAATAATAGTTTAATTATTAATAATATTTTTATGACAATTAATAAGAATAGATTCATATTATTATAAATATATTATATATAAATACCTTTAAACCCAGAATATATAAGTGTTTATACTTATGATAAGGCAAATATCTTTAAATATGTTTTATTTATTCTTCAAATACTGCTTTTCTTTTGGTAGAATATGATTTAATGTCGAATATATATTTATATTATATTAGGTATTTATTATAAAAAGGGGTTTTGTTTTTTTGACTTTTAAAGAAAAACAACAATAAAATTAAATTTAAATGAAAAATACCACAAAACACTGTTTTTGACCTAAAAATCACTTTTATAAATTAACCTAAACAAAATAACAACAAAGTCCTTAATTTACAAACCCAATTAAAGTAATATTACATTACAATAACTCAACCACCAATATAAACT